TTGCTGAATGACAGACAAATCACAGACAAAAAAATATAATAAATATATAAAGCAACGGAGCCATCATAGTATTTTTGAATTCCTCCGAAAGGAAGGGTGGTAAGTTGATCATTTACCGATCGGGGTCTGATCGATCCTATTTTTTTCTTTATTTGATGGAAGGTAAGGGTCAATTTTATTGTAGAGCCGTATGCAATGCATAATGCCCGTACGGTTGTTCGATTCTATCTTTTTTTCTTGTTATTCTTTTATCTTTCTTTGTATCTTCCCCTCATCATGAAAAATAGAGAAACCTTTTATTATCTTATATCATCAGGGTAATGATCCATCAACCTGCTGGTTCTTTTTCTGAAGTAGCAACGGGAGAATTCATCCTGGAAGTGGGAGAACTGCTGAAACTACGTGAAACCCTGACAAGGGTTTATGTACAAAGAACGGGCAAACCCTTATGGGTTGTATCCGAAGACATGGAAAGAGATGTTTTTATGTCAGCAACAGAGGCCCAAGCTTATGGAATTGTTGATCTTGTAGCGGTTGAATGACAATAGCCTAGATTTCACGTCAATTCTGAAATTCACCCTGCCGAGTTTAATATTCTATGACTTTTCTTTATTATTCTATTGAATAAAAGTAATTCATAATCATCCGGTTAGGATCGATCTAAACCAGCCCATTATGTATATGATTCAACATGCCAACGATTAAACAACTTATTAGAAATACAAGACAGCCAATTAGAAATGTCACAAAATCCCCCGCGCTTCGGGGATGCCCTCAGCGTCGAGGAACATGTACTAGGGTGTATGTGCGACTCGTTCAGATCATGAACTAGAACAAAGGAAAGAGAACAATGTTCGAATATCAATGATCAAATAGGATAGAACGGAAAAACGAACTACATTTCCTATCTAAAAATCGATTATATCCCTTTTATTGTGTATGAAATTTATGGTTTCTGTTGGTGTAAATCCACTCACCTCAATTCAAGATGAGAAGCAATTCTCCATTGGTAGCAAATGGTTATCCATTAAGCGGAGGAAATCTTAGTTAACATAGACCCCTCTTGCAAGAACGGACTAACAGGGTCAGCTACCCAGCCAATCTTCATAATTAAATACCGTTACTGTATAGGTAGAGCTCGTTGTGAAAGACCTATTACTGGATAATTCATGGGTAGAGCCGAAGAATGTGAACTATACAAGTTAGCAATAACATTGATTAAATGAAGTAAAGGCTCCGGTGTATAGAGAAGACCTCACCGTTTAAGAAGTAACCATAGAAACGATGGAATCCACTATTTCTTTATCATTACTTTTCTTTTTTTAATACCTAGTATAGTACAATTTCGTATTTCGAGGTGAAATGCCTAGAAAAAAAAAAGAAAAAATTGTGGTTGGGAAGGTTATAGTAGCCAAAGCCATTGGAATTATTAGTTTATACATTGGAAAAATCCGTTTTGTTATTAATATACTAGGAAAGGGGCAAAAGAATAACTGAAAGAAAGGAAATCTATTAGTTATTCGTTAAAGTTTCATTTATTCAATGACCAGAATTAGACGGGGATATATCGCTCGGAGACGTAGAACAAAAATTCGTTTATTTGCATCAAGCTTTCGGGGGGCTCATTCAAGACTTACTCGAACTATTACTCAACAAAAAATAAGAGCTTTGGTTTCGGCTCATCGGGATAGGGATAGGCAAAAAATCAATTTTCGTCGTTTGTGGATCACTCGAATAAATGCAGCAATTCGCGAAAGGGGGGTATGCTATAGTTATAGTAGATTCATAAATGATCTGTACAAGAGACAGTTGCTTCTTAATCGTAAAATACTTGCACAAATAGCTATATCAAATAGGAATTGTCTTTATATGATTTCCAATGAGATCATAAAAGAAGTAAGTTGGAAGGAATCCACCGGTTAAACGGAGTTGCCCGGAGAATGAACTCCGGGAAGGTCGAATAAAAATAAAAATGAATAGAATATGATAAAATGAAAATATGAGAAAGTAGTCAAAATAAAGTAGTCAAAATCAATATGAATCAACACGTTCAATAAAAAAATTTCTTCTTCCCAGATTCTTCTTTTTTTTCTTACGACACGAGAATTAAATCCGGATTCTTGGATTTTTCCAACAAAATATAAATCCGCTTTTGGGTTCGGATGGGGGTTTGAATTCAAGTGAATAAAGAGTAAACCTATCTTTTTCTGGCTCTAATACTAGGAGTTCTAGTGGTCGACTCGGTTCTTTCAAATTGTTTCTCATTATTAAGAAAAGGTAACAAAGATAAAATACGAGCTTGTTTTATAGCAATAGTAATTAATCGTTGTTGTTTCAAGGTCAATCTATTTACTCGTCTAGATAATATTTTTCCCTGTTCACTAATAAATCGACTAATTAAACTCATGTTTTTATAATCAATTCGATCCCCCGATTGGATCGGGGGCAAACGCTTACGAAAAGATCGCTTGGATTTAAGAAAAGTTCGCTTGGATTTATC